TTTCTTATCCGGATGGAAATCAAGAAAATTCGAAGTTCGAAATTATTAAAAAAAAGATTAATACATAAAATAAATATAATAAGAGATAAAAAGAAATGCGACTTCCCCCTACATATTTTATACCTTCCGCTACAAAAAAACTCGTAATACCAACCCCATTCGTAATTCCATCAATCACTCGTCTATCGAACAAATGAGTTAGTTCAGCTAATCCTCTTATCCATTGAGTTAAGGACAATGCATAAAACGTATCTATATAAGCACGATTATATGACCAATCATATAGAAAATTGATTATTTTCTCTCCCCAAAATATCTTACTGTTATTTACTCTTTTAGCAAATAAATTGAGTATGTTCCAGTTTTGGAAAGATGAATAAAAGGGCTTATATAAAAAGGCCGCTATAAATATTCCAAAAAACGTTATACTAACTGAAAAAGTTGAATTTGTAAAAAATTCATACCAATCCAAAAAAGAATTTGAATTTGGATGTAAAAGATTTATAGACAGAGTTAACAATTTTGATAAGATATCAAAATTGTTTCCTTCTTGATTAAAAGGAATTCCTATGTCTCCAACAAACAAAGGAAATAAGACTAATATAAGCATAGAGAAGAGCATAGTATTATCCGATTCATGGGGATAAAAAGAAGTCTTTGCAGGACCAAAAGAAAAAATATTAATAAAAGGCATTTTTATTCCATTACTATCAATTCGGGATATCTTATTTGAAAAAATAGAAGTCCTTTCATTATTATTCATTTTTAATAAAACAACTAAAGGAAAACTTTTTTGAATCAGTTTTGGCTCTTCTTTACCCCATAGAGATATTGAATAGAAGGAATGTCCTTTTTTGCCACTGTAATTTTGAAAACGAACGTTTAAATGTCCTTCAAAAGTAAGTAAATAAATCCGAAACATATAAAATCCGGTGAATCCGGCTGTGAAAGAAGCTATTATTGCGAAAAACGGTGAATACAACCAACTATCATTAAGAATTTCATCTTTGGACCAAAAACAAGCAAGGGGCGGAATACCACAAAGAGAAAGTGTACCTAATAAAAAAGAAGTTTTTGTAATTGGCACATGCTTTCTTAACCCGCCCATAAGAACCATATTCTGGCTTTTATCTGGAACGTATCCAACAATAGCTTCCATTGAATGAATAATTGATCCGGATCCTAAAAACAACAAGGCTTTCGAATAAGCATGAGTAATCAAATGAAATAAAGCAGCTCGATAAGACCCCATACCTAGAGCTAACATCATATAACCCAATTGAGACATTGTAGAATAGGCTAAACTTTTTTTAATATCTTTTTGAGCAAGAGCTAAAGTGGCTCCTAATAATACTGTTATTATACCTATCAAACATATGAGATTCATTATGTATGGTATCACTATGAAAAGCGGAAGAAGACGAGCTACAAGAAAAATGCCCGCTGCTACCATAGTAGCGGCATGTATAAGAGCAGAAATAGGAGTAGGTCCTTCCATGGCATCAGGTAACCATACGTGGAGGGGAAATTGTGCGGATTTAGCAACTGCGCCAGCAAATAATAGGAAGGCGCACAAAGGAACAAATAAAAAGTGAACCTCCTTATTAGAAATCAAGTTATTAAATATTTCGAACAAATCCCGAAATTCGAAACTACCTGTTGTCCAATAAATACCTAAGATTCCTAATAATAAACCAAAATCCCCTACACGATTAGTTACAAATGCTTTTTGACAAGCACTTGCCGCACTAGGTCGTGTGAACCAAAACCCTATTAATAGATAAGAACACATTCCAACCAATTCCCAAAAAATATAAATTTGTATCAAATTCGAACTTGTAACTAATCCCAACATTGAAGTATTGAAAAAACTCATATAAGCAAAAAATCTCAAATATCCTTGATCATGAGACATATAATTGTCGCTATAAAAAAGAACCAGAATTCCAACTGTGGTGATTAATATTGACATAATAGAAGTAAGCGGATCAATAAAGTGTCCGAACTCGAAAGAAAAATCATTATTGATGGTCCAAGACCATATGTATTGATAGATGGAACTTCTTTGTATTTGCTGAATAGATAGATCGACCGAAAAAACCATAACTATACTTAACAAAAAAATACTAGTAAAAGCCCATATACGGCGAAGATTTTTTGTTGCTGTTGGAAAAAGTAGAAGTCCCACTCCTATTAACATAGGAACTGGAAGTGGAATGAACGGTATGATCCAAGAATATTGATATGTATGTTCCATAAAAATAATAATAATAACTTTTTTTTCTTAATTAATTCTTTCTGATTCACCGGTTCTTATCTCTTTTAAAAGGGATTACTAAAATAAAGTATTAAAAAAAAACTTAAATGGAATTTTCTATTCGTAGTTATTTTGAACCTTTTTCAACTACTGCAAAAATTTTCAAAGTTCAAAGTGTAAAAATGATATAACATGATATAACTAAGTTACTAGTGCAAAATAACTAATTATTTTAGACTAAGTAAGATTTTTAGGAAAATGTAACAGAAAATTCCAACTTCAATTATTATTCCCTATTACAATAATTTATGGACATATATCAAGACTCAAAAATTAGACCAAAAAAAGAAGTACTTTTTTTTGATATCAATTATAGGATGGTCCATACCTTTCCCTAATAAAATAAGAATTAAGAATTAGGTATTTTTGTTTGTTTATTCAGAATCATTAATGAATTTATTTCGGGACTGATTGATTGTGTCCCATTCTAATAAATGGCATTTAATAACCAATACCAATTACTAGAAAAAAAAAGAAAAAGAGTCAAGTTTTTTTATTAGGTAAGTAAGGGTTCTTAAGCTTGTTCGATATGTATTTTTTATGTACAAAAGTAGCATCCCTAAAACAGACAGAGATATAAAGGGAAAGACTTTTGCTTTTTCGATCAACTTCAACCAATTCGATATATATTATATGGAATAATCCACCCTATAGATATCGATTTGAAGAGGAATAGAAAGGTATCACAAATAACTCTGAAATACGAATTTTTCTTACTCAAATATTATATGGAATAGAAATTCAAAAAAAAATGGATATTCTATTGTTTTTCTTTTTTGTTCGAGTAATATTTTAGGCAATTTTTCCATATTTCGATTTTTTTATAAAGGTAGTATTTAGAAAGATAGTATAATTTAGAGAACAAATAGCCACATAATGAAATGAATAAGAAAAAAAAATGATTTGTTTTAAACAATAGATGTCTTTCACATCCAATTTTTGCAATGAATAACTTTTTCTTTTTTGAATGGCAGTTCCAAAAAAACGTAGTTCTATATTAAAAAAACAAATTCGTAAAAATATTTGGAAAAAAGGGGGATATTGGGCAGCGGTGAAAGCTTTTTCGTTAGCGAAATCCCTTTCGACCGGGAATTCAAAAAGTTTTTTGTACGACAAATAAATAAGAAAATGTTGGAATAATTTAAATCTGCATCCGCCTGACTCCAAAAATGAGCCAATTTCGTTTTGAATTTAGACCACATTTTTTAATATAGAATAGAAAAATAGAAATAAAAAAAAATAGAAATAGAACTCAAAAAAGTACGTAGTAAATAATGATTTCCATTCCCTAACGTTTTGAACCAATTGATTTGTCTACTTAAATTCTAAAAAAGTTACTTTTTTTTTTTTTTTTTTTAAAGAATAAAAACCAAATTGAGAGTTTTGCCTTTATTTGTATTTGAATATGTTTTTCATTCCCGGGATGGGGATCCTTATTTTCCCCATCACCCACCTACTTATAAATAAGACAATAATAAAGGTTTTGCCTTTTCTTTTCTATTTATCCTTTTCTATTTCTATTTATGCTATAGAATAGCAGATCGAAAATCTTTAGAGAAAAGCAATGGGTTGTTGAAACTAATTCTAATTATTAAGTAGAAAACTTTTTTTGTAACTTTCTGAATCATTATTTTTCTGACTCACTATTATATCCCACACTTTCACTCCAATTGAGAATGAGAAAAGTGCCTTTACCCATTTAGGCGGATTTCTATCATTTCTATACGAATAGTATTCAAATTTTAAGTAATAAAAAAATCCTATGTTTGAAAGGGAAGATCCATCTAAAAATCAATATTTTTGAATTCGGATTTAGAAAGAAATTTTTGAAGTAGAACAATCGAAATCAAAATTCTTTTATATGATATGTCCAGCCCAATACCTAATTAGTTTGATAAACCCTAAGACAAATTCATACTTAAAAAAAAACCTAACGATTCCAACAAGACAAAAGTTATGCAAATTAAATAAATCCTTAGTAACTAAATACGACAACAAAAAAGAGACTCTTTCAATCTCGATTAAAACAAGTTTTTATTCATCAATTGAATGCTTCTTAAAAAGAAAAAGTATTTCATTGAAATTTTCTCTTTCACTTTTAATCTCGACGATTGAATAAAAATAAGTTATTATGATTTCTAGCAAGCCGCTATGGTGAAATCGGTAGACACGCTGCTCTTAGGAAGCAGTGCTAGAGCATCTCGGTTCGAATCCGAGTGGCGGCATAACATCTTCTAAAAGATATATAAAAAGTCCTATAATGAGTTGAATTTCCTATTTCCATTCCGTATACTCGAGGGACTCTCACTTTTTACTTTTAATTTCATTTTATATTTATGATATTTTCAACTTTTGAGCATATATTAACTCATATATCGTTTTCGGTCATTTCAATTGGAATTACAATTCATTTGATAACCTTATTAGTCGATGAAATCATAGGACTATATGATTCATCAGAAAAGGGGATGGTAGCTACTCTTTTCTGTCTAACAGGATTATTAGGCACTCGTTGGATTTATTCGGGGCATTTCCCTTTAAGTGATTTATATGAATCATTAATCTTTCTTTCATGGAATTTCTCCATTATTCATAGGATTTTCGATTTTAAAAAACATAAAAATCATTTAAGCGCAATAACCGCGCCAAGTGCTCTTTTTACCCAAGGCTTTGCAACTTCGGGTTTGTTAACCAAAATGCATCAATCCGGAATATTGGTACCCGCTCTCCAAGTTCAGTGGTTAATGATGCACGTAAGTATGATGGTATTAGGCTATGCAGCTCTTTTATGCGGATCATTATTATCCACAGCTCTTCTAGTCATTACATTTCGAAAAGTGATAAGGATTTTTGGTAAAAGCAATCATTTATTAAATGGAACTGTAACTGAATCATTTTCCTTTGGTGAAATACAATATATGAATGCAAAAACCAATGTTTTACTAAATACTTATTTTTTTTCTGCTAGAAATTATTACAGGTATCAATTGATTCAACAATTGGATCATTGGAGTTATCATATTATTAGTCTAGGATTTATTTTTTTAACCATAGGTATTCTTTCAGGAGCAGTATGGGCTAATGAGGCATGGGGATCGTATTGGAATTGGGATCCAAAGGAAACTTGGGCATTTATTACTTGGACTATATTCGGGATTTATTTCCATACTCGAACAAATAAAAAATGGGAAGGTTTAAATTCCACAATTGTGGCTTCTATGGGCTTTCTTATAATTTGGATATGCTATTTCGGGGTCAATCTATTAGGAATAGGGTTACATAGTTATGGTTCATTTAATTAACAATTAACATCTAATAACATCTAATAATTGAATTGAAAATTCAAGAAAAGAAAGGGCCTGATGAAGATAAACATAGGACAGCGCATATATATAAATGAAACTGAGTGTAAACCATCGAGAGCCTTTTGAATCAAGTAATGTAGTGATTCAAAAGGTTCTCGCAAACGCTAAAGGGGTTTGGTTACAATTCAATTTTTTTTTTTATTGATGAAAATTATCTATAAAAAAATTAGATAGAATAGCTTCGACCTTGTCCACTGATAGTGAAAGAACGAAATCTGGATAAATACCAATACCAAGTACGGGTAGAAGAATAGAGATCAAAACAAATAATTCCCGTGGTCCAGAATCAAAAAAATAAGAGTTTGCGCCATTAAATAGCTTGTACCCATAGAACATTTGCCGTAACATAGATAATGAATAAATAGGAGTTAATATCATTCCAATTGCCATTACAAAAGTAATCAGTATTTTTGACATTAAAAAAAAAAATTGGCTGGTAATTAGTCCAAAAAAGACTATCAATTCTGAAACAAAACCACTCATGCCCGGTAATGCAAGGGAAGCCATCGAGAAAATACTAAATATCGTGAATATCTTTGGAATTGGTATAGCCAGTCCGCCCATTTCGTCGAGATAACCACGACGTATTCTATCATAACTCGTTCCTGCCAAGAAAAAAAGTGCAGCGCTAATAAATCCATGAGAAATTATTTGTAAAATGGCTCCACTGAGTCCCGTATCGGTTATCGAGCCAATTCCTATAATTATGAAACCCATATGAGATACGGAGGAATAGGCAATTCTTTTTTTCAAATTGTGTTGGCCAGGAGATGTTGAAGCTGCATAAATTATTTGCATTGTACCTACTATGATCAACCAGGGAGAAAATATAGAATGAGCGTGCGGTAATAGTTCCATATTGATCCGAACCAAGCCATATGCTCCCATTTTTAATAGGATTCCGGCTAGAAGCATACAAGTACTGTAATGGGCCTCTCCATGGGTGTCTGGTAACCATGTATGGAAGGGTATAATCGGTGATTTGACAGCAAAAGCAATAAGAAATCCAATATAAAATAGTATTTCCAGTGCCACGGGATACGATCGATTAGCTAATATTTCCAAATTTAATGTTGGTTCATTGGAACCATATAAACCGATACCGAAAACTCCTATTAATAGAAAAACGGAACCTCCTGCAGTGTACAAAATAAACTTTGTAGCTGAATAAAGACGTTTCTTTCCACCCCATGCAGATAGAAGTAGATAAACAGGAATTAATTCGAATTCCCACATGATGAAAAAAAGTAAAAGGTCACGAGAAGCAAATGATCCTATTTGACCGCTATACATTGCTAACATCAGGAAATAGAATAATGGGGAATTCCGAGTAACTGGCCAAGCCGCTAATGTAGCTAAAGTGGTGATAAATCCCGTCAATAAAATAGGTCCTAGGGAAAGTCCATCTATTCCCAATCTCCAGTAAAAACCAAAAAAATTGATCCATTTATAATCCTCTACGAGCTGTATTAATGGATCATCCAATTGGAAATTATAACAGAATGCATAGGTTGTTAGAAGGAGTTCTAAGACACATATATATATGGTATACCCCCTAGTCACCTTATTTCCTCTATGAGGGAGAAAGAAAATTAAAAAACCCGCGGCTATCGGAAAAACTACAATTATTGTTAACCAAGGAAAAAAATTCGTGGTAAAGACAAGATACACTCGAACCAGACAAAACCGTGCTCGAAAAATAGAATATATTCTTATTTTTTTTTCGAGTACGGGTTTTTGTCGGTAATCGGTAAGTAAAAAAAATCTATTCAAAATAGATTCAAGTGGGGTTTGGGGGAACGTATCAATATCAATAAGCTAGACCCATACTTCGAGTTGTTTCATGCCATAAATAAACTCGAACACTCAAGAAATCCGTTGGACAGGCGGATTCGCATCTCTTACAACCAACACAATCCTCCGTTCTTGGAGCAGAAGCAATTTGCTTAGCTTTACATCCGTCCCAAGGTATCATTTCTAATACATCCGTGGGACATGCTCGGACACATTGAGTACATCCGATACATGTATCATAAATCTTTACTGAATGTGACATTGGATCTATCAATTTCTGAACTCATAAATTTTCGATCTAGTAATTTTTGAAATGAATCATATATTTAAACACCAGATGAATCAATGATTTACCAGAAATTTTCTAATCAATCTAGTTCCAGATCAACTGAGAAGAGGGAACAAAGATACTTTGATTTCTTACGTTTTCACCAATATGATCGAGGTTACGACGTATTATATATGCCAATTCGAATTGATGAATATTCTTATTTCGAAATACTATTTATTCAACAAAGTCGATTGATTGATACGAGTCGATTTTCTGTTACGATAAATTGACGAAACAATAGCTGATCCGATAGCTGCTTCAGCGGCTCCAATAGCTATAACAAAAATTGAGAAAATATCTCCTTTTAATTGCCGACTATCAAAAAAATCAGAAAATGTTACAAAATTTATATTAACCGCATTTAGTATAAGTTCAAGACACATCAAGGCCCGGACCATATTTCGGCTCGTGATCAATCCATAGATACCAATAGAAAATAAATAAGCACTCAAAATAAGTACATGCTCGAGCATCATTGACCAACTCCGTACCAATTTCGATTCATTTCAATATGAACAATAATTCAAGTGATTTGATTGTTTAGAATGTAACAAGTATAGAATAAAAGAATATATTGCTACTAATAAATCGAATCAAAAAATTTCTATTTTATTTATACACGAAACGGTATTCAAATAGAATTGAAGGCAAATAGATGTGATAACACAGAAAAAGTTGAATTTGAATTGCTGTTGCTAATTATAAATATTTTTTACTGACGAGCCACGGCAATTGCACCTATCAAAGCAACTAAAAGAATTATCGAAATGAGTTCAAATGGAAGAAAAAAGTCGGTTGATAAATAAATTCCAATTTGTTGACTATTACTTATAAAATCTTGCTCTATAATCTGGTTGGATCGTGTAGTCCAAATAATCCCGTACCACGACGTATCTAGAATAGTAGTGAGTAACGACAAAAAAATACTTGTACAAACCAGAGAAGTAACTCCATCCCCAATAGTCCAAAGATGCAAATGAAAATCTTTGGAATAGTCTGAACCATTCATGAACATTACAGCAAATATGATTAAAACATTTACAGCTCCTACATAAATAAGGAGCTGTGCAGCAGCTACAAAAGGCGAATTTGATAGAATATAGAATAAGGATATACAAACAAGAACCAATCCCAATGAAAAGGCAGAATAAATTGGGTTGATAAGTAATACCACTCCCAGACCTCCTAATATAAGACCCGATCCTAGAAAAACTAAAAGAAAATCATGTATTGGTCCAGGCAAATCCATTATATTAAAAAAAGAGATAAATAAATAGAAATGTTTTTTCATGACCTTATTGAACCGACCAGGAATTTTTTTTTTATGAGGTATCCCCGATTGAATGAAATTCGAATCGAATAGGTGTGAATTGATGCGGGTACAGTTATTGGATCAATTTTGTTCTTTTCTTTATTGGAAATGGCAGTTTGAAATGGAAAGTCTATATTTCGAAAAAATTGTGGATATATTAACAGCTTTTACAATACAAATTAATTAACAATAGAAATTAATTAATACTTCTCATCATCCAATCCATAGTTGGGATTTGTAGTTATTGACCAAACAAAGAGGAAGACCTTATTCCTTTATACCAAATATACCAAAATGCAACCTTAGTAATTTCCAATGATTCTTTAATCAAGAGATTTACCCGTTTTTTCTTTGAGACGAATTCAAAACTGTTAGAATTGTAAAATCGTCAATTACTGACATTGGTAAACGACTTAAAGCAATTTGATTGTAATTCAATTCGTGACGGTCGTAAGTGGCAAGTTCATATTCTTCAGTCATTGATAAACAATTTGTTGGACAATACTCAACGCAGTTACCACAAAAAATACAAATTCCGAAATCAATACTGTAATTAAGCAATCGTTTCTTTCGAATATAAGTTTCCAATTTCCAATCAACAACAGGCAGATCTATAGGACATACACGAACACATACTTCACAAGCAATACATTTATCAAATTCAAAATGGATTCGACCGCGAAAACGCTCCGATGTTATTAATTTTTCATAAGGATACTGAATAGTTACAGGTAAACGATTTGCTTGGGATAAGGTAATCATGAAACTTTGACCAATGTACCTTGCAGCTCGTACTGTTTGTTGACCATAATTCATGAACCCAGTTACCATAGGGAACATATCGGGAATATCTATGAATAATTTTTTTCTTTCTCTTGTTTGAGGTAAGCCGTGAATATGATATTCCTTTTTTCTTTACAGTGAAAGGAGTTGGGAAGAGGTTGTTAATAATAGATTACCAAGAGAAATAGGCAAAAGAAATTTCCAGCCAAGATTTAATAATTGGTCCATTCTTAGTCTAGGTAAAGTCCATCTTGTTGTGATAGGAATGAACAAGAACAAATAAGTTTTAGCTAATGTAATAAAGATACCAATTATCGTTCCAAAGATTCCATCTGCTTTATTTATTTCAAATAACCCAGGAACAAATATGTATGGAATGGCAAGATTCCAACCGCCCAAGTAAAGAACTGTTACAAATAATGAAGAAACTAATAGATTTAGATAGGAAGCAACATAAAATAAACCAAATTTGATCCCCGAATATTCGGTTTGATAGCCTGCTACTAATTCTTCTTCTGCTTCTGGTAAATCAAAAGGTAATCTTTCACATTCTGCTAGGGAAGAAATTACAAAAACGATAAACCCTATAGGTTGACGCCACAAATTCCACCCCCAAAAACCATATTTTGATTGTGCTCCGACTATATCAACTGTACTTGAACTATTAGATAATCATAGTCGGTGATAACATTACTGTTCCCATCGCTATTACAAAACCGTACATGAGATTTTCACCTCATACGGCTCCTCAGGGCCACCAATAAATCTAAGGACCGGGCAAGTATTAGTTATCTTGATATGGTTATAGGATGGATAGAGGAAAAATCTCTTGGAAGGTCCCCAATTATACCAATGGAATTCTGTCTGCTATAAGAATAAATCAAAAAGCATTTCTGAATTGATCTCAGCCTTTAATAATTTCAATTTTTTTGTGTTGAGTAATAACTTAATCAATCCTTAAATAAAATACTCTTTGTAGAAATTGTAGAAATATCTATTGATATTTCGAGCCATCATTTTCTTTTCGATTACAAAAAAAAATTAGACATTACATTAGTTCATGAATCATGACACAAATTCTCTTTCTATGAAGATAGGAAAGAAATAAGAAAAAAATATCTTTTGTTTCTATTGTAATTGTATTTTTTTTTCTATTTTTTTCTTCCTCTTCTTCTTTCTTAGAAAAAGGGGGCCTCAAAAGAGTAAAGGATTATTTCGTTCCTGATAGTCATTTCTTAAATTGGGGGATAGGAGCATACTCTGAATCGGAATTGTGGGGAGTACTGCCTGATCATTTCTACCAACTTAAAGCCCCAATTAGTATTCTTTTTATGTTATGCAGAAGTCCATTTTGAGTTAATTTATATAATCTCCATTACTAATTCTTTGTGTGTATTTTAGTGTTTCTTACTACCCACCCATTTTTTTTTCAATCCCCCGTTCGTTAATATATGTATTGTAATACATACAAACGATAGTGAAAACTCCATACGGTTGACTTTTGAGCCCGCTTCAAGCTAGGATGACCAATCAACCAATCTTGGGGTAAAGGACTTCTTCCACTTTTGTTTACTTTCACTTAATTCTTGTACACTTTCACTTAATTCTTGTACATAGTAAATGAGACTCAATCTGCTTTTACTGCGAATTTATAAGTTGTTTTCTTTCACTCATATATAACTATCTAATTTTTTTATTAACCTAAAGAATCAATAAATGAATAAAAAAAAAAGGCGGATATGTATTCAATTTCGTTTTTTTTTTAGAAGGAAAAGAATAGGGAAAAGAAAAGCTTATGTTTTAGCGAATCGCACGTAGAGATATTGATAAAACACATAAAGTTAATGGTATTTCATAACTAATCGATTGAGCAGCAGCTCGCAGACCACCTAAAAACGAATATTTATTATTTGATCCATATCCTGACATAAGAAGTCCAATAGGAGCAATACTTGAAACAGCAATCCATAAAAAAATACCAATATTGAGATCAACTAAAACAAGGTGATAACTAAAAGGAATTACTGAATAACTTAGTAGAATTGATATGACTGCTATAGATGGTCCAATACTGAATAAACGAGTATTTCCTCTAGATGGAAGAAGATTCTCTTTGAAAAGTAGTTTTGTCCCATCCGCTAAAGCTTGAAGAATTCCCAAAGGGCTGGCATATTCAGGTCCAATACGTTGTTGTATTCCTGCGGATATTTCTCTTTCTAACCACACAATTACTAGTACACCCATTGTGATTCCTAATACAAGAGTCAAAATAGGGGCAAATACCCATATGGTCCCATAGAGCTCTTTTAAGGATTCCAATCGGGAAAAAGAATTGATATCTTGTACTTCTGTTGTATCAACTATCATTTCAACGATCAACTTCTCCCATAATGATATCTATACTACCTAGTATCGTCATAATATCAGCCAATTTCATTCTTTTAACTAACTGAGGAAGAATTTGCAAATTTATAAAACCCGGTGGGCGAATCTTCCATCGCCAAGGAAAACCACTTTGATCTCCTATTAGAAAAATTCCTAATTCTCCTTTTGGGGCTTCGACTCTCACATAAAGTTCTTGTTTCGGCAATTCAAAAGTAGGAGAAGGTTTTTTACTAATGAATCGATCTTCAAAACCATTCCATTGTGGATCGCTTTCTCTATCAAAGCATCGGATTTCTAAATTCTCATAGGGCCCCCCCGGAATTCCTTCCAAAGCCTGTTGAATAATTTTTACGGATTCTGTCATTTCACCGATTCGGACTAAATAACGAGCTAATGAATCTCCTTCTTTTTGCCACTGGACTTCCCAATCAAATTGGTCGTAACACTCATAATGATCAACTTTACGAAGATCCCATTCTATTCCAGACGCTCGTAGCATTGGTCCTGATAAACCCCAATTTATTGCTTCTTTTCCACCAAAAATGCCCACTCCTTCAACTCGTTCTAAAAAAATAGGGTTTCGCGTAATAAGTTTTTGATATTCAACAACCCCCGTTAAAAAATAATCACATAAATCCAAACATTTATCTATCCAGCCGTGGGGTAAATCAGCCGCTACCCCTCCGATACGAAAATAATTATGCATCATTCTCATACCGGTGGCAGCTTCGAATAGATCATATACTAATTCTCTTTCTCTGAAAATATAGAAGAAAGGGGTCTGTGCACCAATATCTGCCATAAAAGGGCCGAGCCATAACAGATGAGAGGCTATACGACTCAACTCCAACATAATTACTCTGATATAGCTGGCCCTTTTAGGTACTTGAATATTTCCCAAATGTTCTGGTCCATTTACAGTTATTGCTTCTGTGAACATAGTAGCTAAATAATCCCAACGTGTTACATAAGGCAGATATTGTATAATTGTTCGGTTTTCCGCAATTTTTTCCATCCCTCTGTGTAAATAACCCAATATGGGTTCACAGTCAATAACATCTTCACCATCTAGAGTAACGATGAGACGAAGAACACCATGCATTGATGGGTGGTGAGGTCCCATATTGACTCTCATAAGATCTTTTCCTGTAGCTAGTCTACTCATAGGTTTTTCCTCGATTCATTCTTATATGAATTGTTGAAAACGAAAATAAGTTATCAAGATTCAAAATCTAATAAATCAAATAATTTTGAATTTTTTTTTTTCAAATTAACGATTTTTTGACTCCCGAATATTAAATTTACTAATTAATTCTTTATAACGTATTCTATTTTTATTTGACAAATAAGATAGTAGCCGTTGGCGTTTTTCCAGAATTTTCCGTAGACCCCTCTGAGATAAATAGTCTTTTCTGTGCAATTTCAAATGGGAAGTAAGTTTTTGTATCTTATTAGTGAAACTGAATACTTGAAATTCAACAGACCCGCTGTTTTCTTTTTTTTTTTCTTGAAAAGTAACTGAGATGAATGGATTTTTTACCATAAAACGAAATCCTTTTTTCCCTTTCTTTTAATATGAAATTTACTGATCAGTAATAATAATGCTAGTCATTTGAATTTTATATACACAATCATCTTAAAGCCGTTATGAACTTCCTATAAAATCAATCCAATTTGAAATTTGATTAGGGATCAAAAAAGATGGTATATTTCTTCAAAAGAGAAAAAACGAGACCTAAAAAAAAAGATTCTGTTAATTCATTTAGAGATCTAACTGATATGTATGTCCTTAAAGTGGTATCATGTATCATAATGGAATGTAAGACAAGGCATGTGTCCATATCTTTGTTTTCATATATCAGGTATGGTACGTGATCGATAAGAAAAACATACTAGTAACAAATTTTCAATCGTGGATACATATGTATTCTTATCATACTGAAACGACTGCCATTATTGGTATTAAACCAATAGCGATTCATACAAACTAAATCTTCTAATCGAGAATTGGACCAAAGAAAGAACTTTAATTTAATTAGTTTATTTTTCTCTCTAGCAAGATCTTTGCTTTTATACAAAATCAAAACGTGATTTTTTACGTTATTACAAAATACAGAATTTCTCTGAATACTATTTCTATTCTTCCAATTGAAACAAATTAGAGTTCTCAATTCTCTACGACGGTTAGGGAATAAAATATTTTCAGGAAGAAGCAAATCATAATTATTTTTGTCTCTATTTCCAGTCATTCTTTGATGTCTTGCAATGGATTCATAATTTTTTTTTTTATGAACATAGTTTTTTTTTCGGTCTCTTTTAGTAATTTGGCGCTTTTTCTTATGAACCAATGAAATACCTACGATTTGATATATAACAAATTGTCCATCATTTTTTACAGACAGACGAAGCGATTCGATAATAAATATTCCCCCTTTGATCAATTCTGTAAGAGTTAAATCCTCCTGAATCATCAAAATATCCAGACGCATTTCTCCCCCTTGAATAGAGGATATAGCAATTTCTCTTGGATTTATCAGTCGAAGCAGGAGACAATAGATCTTGATATTATTGATTATTCTTTGATTTAAAAAATCATCCCATCTCAACTGAAAACGCAAATATTTTTTTAGGAAGAAATAAAGTTCTGCTTCTGTGTTGCTCTTGTATTTATTTTTCTTTCTAGGTTTTTTTATGTCTGATCCCGAAGAATTTTCTTCAAGATCTTTTTCTTGGTTTGAGAGAACTGATCCAAGACTTACTTGGTTTTGTGCATCTGATCGAGGATTCTGTTGGTTTGGGGGTTCTTTTTCTTCTTGACTTCCATTGTCTAATTCAAGAGAGTTTTTTTGATTCGAGGCTATAAAAAGATCTTCCTTTTTCTTTCCAGTTATTTTTTTATTACCATTTGCATTTCCATTAAAATTGAAAAGAAGTAATTTGATTGGTATGATCCAGGGTTTCATTTTATATGCATTAAAAAATCGCATTAATTCTCGGAAAAACCAAAGCTCCAGATTTGATATAGGACAACATAGTATTGCTTCATTCATTCCCATCCAATCAAAAAGAGTTCTTTTTTGATTGGATGGATTAATTTCTTCATCTTCATGAATTGTAAGATAAACAAGACCTTTCTTATTAATTTCATCAATTATTTGATACTTATTAGTAGCCCCACTCTTCGTATTTGGATTCCTGTTGGTACCAATATCAACCCAGACTTCAATATCAAACTTTTTTCTAAGACAAAAATTGAGAATTCTCCAATCAAAATATTTTCTATCTGAAAATTTATTCATATCCATTTCTTCTAGATAATTATTAATAGGGATACCGCTCAGCATATCACAAAATTTGCCGTTACTTATGTTGGAACTATAAAAAATTTCTTCTTTATTTTTCTTATTTACTTGGAATGGTGATTTATGAATATACGAGTCTTTCTTATTTTCATAATTAATAGATTTATATGATAAAAAATTATATTTATAGTGTTTTTTCAAATTATATTTTTGATTCTGTAAAAAATCTGTTTCAAAAAAATTGAGTTTGTCGTAATGAGTTAATCTATTTTTTTCATATGAATCCTTTTTGTTTAAATCTTTATTTTGAGCCATACTGTGTTGATTGGCTTTATTTAGCCATTTTTTTGGTACTAATCTAGGCCATCTTATCCGAGATAAATCGTATTGATATTGATAATGCCCCCTTAACCAGTTTTTCCATGGATTCATTTCAAAATTCCAAAAAGATTTATGTCTTAATTCAGAATGAAATATTCCTTGTTTTTGAAAATAATCTTTTATTTCCTTCTTAAGAAAAAGGGGTGTTCCATCATATTGAAGGACAGAGCTAAAATTAGAAAAGTGAATCAGTTGGGTTTGTGATAATTTGTAAAATACATATGCTTGTGATTGTGAGAAAAAAGATAAATCACAAAAAATCTTTGAATTCTTATTACTAACCTTAGAAGAATTCTTATTACTAACCTTAGAAAGTGATTTTTTTATAGTCGAAATAAAGTAAATTTTATTTTTACTTGTTTTATTAATTTTTTCCTGATTGGTTTCATTATTGTGGATATTTTTCTCAATAATTTTTCTTTTTTTTGGTGATTCAAAAAATAGTTTTGCATTGATTCTTGGAATATTGAGGATAGCTAGAAAAAATTTTATGTATATCCTTTCAATGAAAAATTTTATAAAAAAATATGATTTACGGATTAATCGAGTATTTCGTTTTTTTAATAGTTGCCAAATCTTTTTTGATGATCCTAATATTTTAGCACGATAACTTGTTTTGTTCGAACTAATATTAATTTCGTGAGTTAGCAGTCCCTTTTTCGTTTCTTTTGTAATTTTTTCTATTTGATTTTTTATTATGCTTGTTCGATTAGTCATATCTTTTCTTTTTTTTTCTGGCAGTGCTAAATTTGTCCAATCCATATATCGAATTTGAATGGACGATTCGTTAATAATCTGATTCCTTATTATCAACTCTTTTTTAGTTTCACCTAATTCATCTATTTCTCGTAATCTAAATAATCGAATTTGGTTTTTTTTTGAAAGTTCCTTTACTCGTCCTTTTACTTTTATAAATAGAATGCTTTTGATGACCCATTTTTTTGTTTCTTTTGCGATTTTTTGAAAAATTTTTGTTCTTTCTTTTAAAACTCTTAAAAACTTTGTTTTCAATTGTCTAATTTTTTTTTTGAGTTCTTTAAAAATGGGTTCAAAAAATGAAGGTTGTTTTCGGGGAGGACCAAAAGGCAGTTCAGCTTCCATTCCCAAAACTGTTAAAAAACAAAAATCGTTGTTTTGTCCTTTTTTTTTTTTCATTCTATCTTTATGAGGGGATTGTAGCTTAGATTTGTGCCAGGGTTTCAGGCAAAAAGGAAATAGGATCTTTATCTGAATACCCTCTGTTAACCAGTTTTTCGGAAATTCTCTTTCGGATAATTGAACACCATTGTGGGTGCATTTCACGTGCATTTCCCTATTCCAATCCCTTAAATCCTCGGACCACTCGGGAATTTGAAATAATAGCATGCGGGCGATATTTTTAGCTATTATCAGTGAAGGTAATATAATATATTTTCTAAGAATCGATTGAGTTAATAACACAAAACTTCTCAGTACTTGAGCAAAAAAAAATGTATTCCAGATTTCTGCTATTGGTATCCGTGCTTTTGTTTTTATTTTGGATTTTTCTCTTTTGTCTTCCTTTTGGTTATCCATTTTTTTTGTCTTTTTGGTTGTATAATCAGAAAGTTTTTGGCCTTTTTGTTTCCACATCCAATTTCTAAAAATTACTTTCATCAGTTCGGAAATATCAAAAGAAAAACGAAAAGGTTTGTCTATCCTGTCCAAAAAAAGGGGGGAATGAACATTTGCTTGAAACAGTTCCCAAATAATGGTTTTATGTCTTTGTGCACGCATGGAACCTTTAATTATACCTCGACGAAAATCTGATTGTTGTGAATAATGGATCAAAGTCACTTTCTT